CCAAGGAAAATAATTCATGGTAAAAACAAGATAAACTTGGACCAGAAAAACCCGTGCTCAAAATAAATATTTTTTGAGCGCGGGTTTTTGTCGGTAAAGATAAAAAAAATGTATTTCAAGTAGGGTTTTCTGGAACGTATTAATAAGCTAGACCCATACTTCGAGTTGTTTCATGCCATAAATAAACTCGAACACTCAAGAAATCCGTTGGACAGGCGGATTCACATCTCTTACAACCGACACAGTCCTCTGTTCTTGGAGCGGAAGCAATTTGCTTAGCCTTACATCCGTCCCAAGGTATCATTTCTAATACATCTGTTGGGCAGGCTCGCACACATTGAGTGCACCCTATACACGTATCATAAATCTTTACTGAATGTGACATTGGATCTATAAATTTTTAAATGTCAGAAATTTTCGATCTAGTAAACTTGTAAATGAATCATATATTTAGACACCAGATGAATCAATAATTTATCAGAATTTTTATAATCAATCTAATTCTGGATCGACCCGTGTGATAGAACCAAGATACTTTGATTTCTTACATTGATTTTTTACATTTTCGAAAACATGTATTATACGTAATGTATGGTCATGGTAATTATAATTTATGAATATTAGAATTTATATGATTATTAATACTACTTATTCAACAAATTTGATTGATTGATACGAGTTGATTTTCTGTTACGATAAATTGACGAAACAATAGCCGGACCAATAGCTGCTTCAGCGGCTGCAATAGCTATAACAAAAATTGAGAAAATATTTCCTTTTAATTGGCGACTATCAAAAAAATCAGAAAATGTTACGAAATTTATATTAACCGCATTCAATATAAGTTCAAGACACATAAGGGCTCTAACCATATTTCGACTCGTGATCAATCCATAGATACCGATAGAAAATAAGTAGGCACTCAAAACAAGTACATGCTCGAGCATCATTGACCAACTCCTTATCAATTTCGATTCATTTCAATATGAACTGAACAACAATTAAACAGATTCAATTGACTAGAATAAAAAAAAGTACGGAACAAAGGAATATATTCTATTGGTAATAGAATAGATTGAATAAAATAATTTATATTTTAGACATAAAGAACCTTTAATTGAAGGGAAATAAATGTAATAAAACAGAACACAGTTTTATTTGGATTGATGTTGCCAATTCTATAGATTTATTACTGTCGCGCCACGGCAATTGCACCTATCAAAGCGGCTAAAAGAATTATCGAAACGAATTCAAACGGAAGAAAAAAATCCGTTGATAAATGAATTCCAATTTGTTGACTATTACTTATCAAATCTTGTTCTATAATCTGGTTTGATCTTGTAGTCCAAATAATCCCGTACCATGACGTATCTGTAATAGTAATCATGAGTAAAACAAAAATACTTGTACAAACTGGCAAAGTAACCCCATCCCCAACGGTCCAAAGATTCAAATCTTTGTAATATTCTGAACCATTCATAAACATCACAGCAAATACGATTAAAACATTTATAGCTCCCACGTAAATAAGAAGTTGTGCAGCAGCTACAAAATAGGAGTTTAATAGAATATAGAATAAGGATATACAAACAAGAACCAGTCCCAATGAAAAGGCAGAATAAATGGGGTTGGTAAATAATACCACTCCCATACCTCCTAGTATAAGAACCGATCCCAGAAAGACTAAAAGAAAATCATGTATTGGTCCGGGCAAATCCATTATATGTAAAATAAGAGATAAATAAATCGAAATGTTTTTCATGACCTTATTGAAATCCGAACAGAAAAAAAATTATAATTTTTGAGCAATTCCTAATTAAATCCTAAGGGATATGAATAAATGTAAGTACAATTATTGGACTAATTTAATTCGTTATCTGAAAGAGTAGTTCTCATTTGAAACTATATATGTAAAAATAATTACAGATATATTAATTAATGGATTAATTAATGGATTTTCAATCCAAATTAAGACGTGATTCTTAACCAACTAATCAATAGTTGGGATTTTTAGTTATTGACCAAACAAAACGAAAGAAACCCGATTCCTTTAGATTAGATCAAAAAAAAAAAAAATGAACCTTAGTATTATTTATTAGTAAAGTAATAGTCTTAGTAAAGTAATTATAAATTATTCTTTAATCAAGAGATTTACTTATTTTTTTTTTGAGGCGAATTAAAAATTGTTCGAATTGTATAATCGTCAATTACTGACATTGGTAAACGACCCAAAGCAATTTGATTATAATTCAATTCGTGACGATCATAAGTAGAAAGTTCATATTCTTCAGTCATTGATAAACAATTTGTTGGACAATACTCAACGCAATTACCACAAAATATACAGACTCCGAAATCAATACTGTAATTAAGCAACCGTTTCTTGCGAATATCAGTTTCCAATTTCCAATCAACAACGGGTAGATCTATAGGACATACACGAACACATACTTCACAAGCAATACATTTATCAAATTCAAAATGGATTCGACCGCGGAAACGCTCCGCGGTGATTAATTTTTCATAAGGATATTGAATAGTTACAGGTAAACGATTTGCGTGAGATAAAGTAATCATGAAACTTTGACCAATGTACCTTGCAGCTCGTACTGTTTGTTGACCATAATTCATGAACCCAGTTACCATAGAGAACATATCATTAATATATATTATGAATAATTTTATGTTTGTTTATTTCTCTTGTTTGAGACAAGTTGTAAATTTACCTTACAGCGAAAAGAGTTGGGAAGAAGTTGTTAATAATAGATTACCGAGAGAAATAGGTAAAAGAAATTTCCATCCAAGATTCAATAGTTGGTCCATTCTTAGCCTCGGTAAAGTCCATCTTGTTGTGATAGGAATGAACAAGAACAAATAAGTTTTAGCTAATGTAATAAAGATACCAATTGTCGCTCCAAAAACTCCACATGTTTTATTTATTTCAAAAAGCTCAGAAACATATATGTCCGGAATAGAGATATTCCAACCTCCCAAGTAAAGAACTGTTACAAATAATGAAGAAACTAATAGGTTTAGATAGGAAGCAACATAAAATAAACCAAATTTTATACCCGAGTATTCGGTTTGATAACCTGCTACTAATTCTTCTTCTGCTTCGGGTAAATCAAAAGGTAATCTCTCACATTCTGCTAGGGAAGAAATGATAAAAATGATAAACCCTATAGGCTGACGCCACAAATTCCATCCCCAAAAACCGTATTTTGATTGCGCCTCAACTATATCAATTGTACTTGAACTGTTAGATAATTATAGTCGGTGATACCATTACTGTTATCATCGCTATTACAGAACCGTACATGAGATTTTCACCTCATACGGCTCCTTAAAGGCCAGAAATAAATCTAAGGATCGCGTCAGTATTATTTTATCTTGGTACGTTTGTAGGATGTATAAAGTCAAAATCTATTGGACGGTCCTAAATTAGACCAATTGAATTCTGTCTGTTATAATTATTTAATAATAAATAAAAAAGTACTTCTGAATCGATCTCACCCTTTCTTTAACTTTAATAATTTCAATAAGAATTAAAATTCTTCTTTGTTGAGTAATAACTTAATTCTTCAATAAAATACTTCTTGTAGAAATATCAATAACCCGTTTATTTCACGTACGAAAAAAATTCTATAATTAATTCATGAATTATGACACAAATTCTATATCTATTAATATGTATCTGGGAAATAAAAAAGGTATCTTTTTTTTTTTTTTATTGGAATTGGATTTCTTTCTCTTTTTTTCGTTCCTATTCTTCTTTCTATTTCTGAGAAAAAGGGGGCTTACAAAATAAAGTAAAGGATTATTTCGTTCCCAATAGTTATTTATTTAATCGGTGGATAGGAGCATACTCTGGATTGGAATCGTGTCGTGGGGAGTATTGCCTGATCATTTCTACCAACTTAAAGCCCCAATGAGTATTCTTTGTTTGTATATTATGTAAAAATGTCCTTTTGGAGAATTTACATAATCTCTATTACTAATCCTTTACATATCTTGGTGTTTCTAACCACCCACTCGTTTTTGTTCAACCCCCCCCCCTGTGGTAATACATACAAATGATAGTGAAAACTCAATACGGTTGATCTTTTGAGCCCGCTTCAAGTCAGGATGACTAATCAACCAATCTTGGGGGAAACGGTCGCTTCTGTTTATGTTTATTTCCGCTTAACTCTCTAACTCTTATACATAGAAAATGAGACTCAATCTTTTTACTGCGAATTTATATATAAGCTGTTTTCTTTCACTCATATAACTATTTGATTTAGTTCATCAACCCGAATAATGAATAAAAAAAATGAAGATATCTACTTAATTCATTCCAACCCTTTCTTTGATTTGAAAGGAAGGAATAAAGAAAAGTTTATGTCTATGTATCAACGAATCGCACGTAGAGATATTGATAACACACATAAAGTTAATGGTATTTCATAACTAATCGATTGAGCAGCAGCTCGTAGACCACCTAAAAAGGAATATTTATTATTTGACCCGTATCCTGACATAAGAAGTCCAATTGGAGCAATACTAGAAATGGCAATCCATAAAAAAACACCGATATTGAGATCCGCTAAAACAAGGTGATAGCCAAAAGGAGCTACTGAATAGCTTACTAAAATTGATATGACTGCTATGGATGGCCCGATACTGAATAAACGGGTATCCCCCCTAGATGGAAGAAGATTTTCTTTGAAAACTAGTTTTGCCCCATCTGCTAGAGCTTGAAGAATTCCAAAAGGGCCGGCGTATTCAGGTCCAATACGTTGTTGTATCCCTGCGGATATTTCTCTTTCTAACCATACAATTACCAGTACGCCTATTGTGATTCCCAATACAAGAGTCAAAATAGGAATAAGCACCCATATAATTCCATAAACCTCTTTTAAAAACTCTAATCTAGAAAAAGAATCAATATCTTGTACTTCTGGTGTATCAATTATCATTTCAACGATCAACTTCTCCCATAATGATATCTATACTACCTAGTATCGTCATAATATCAGCCAATTTCATTCTTTTAACTAACTGAGGAAGAATTTGCAAATTGATAAAACCCGGGGGGCGGATTTTCCATCTCCAAGGAAAACCACTCTGATCCCCTATCAGAAAAATTCCCAGCTCTCCCTTTGGGGCTTCGACTCTCACATAAAGTTCTTGTTTCGGCAATTCAAATGTAGGAGAAGGCTTTTTACTAATAAATCTATATTCAAAATCATTCCATTCCGGATTCCTTTCTCTATCAAAGTATCGTATTTCTAAATTCTCATAGGGTCCCCCTGGAATTCCTTCCAGAGCCTGTTGAATAATTTTTATAGATTCTATCATTTCACCAATTCGGACTAGATAACGAGCCAATGAATCTCCTTCTTTTTGCCACTGTACCTCCCAATCAAATTCGTCGTAACATTCATAATGATCAACTTTACGAAGATCCCATTGTATTCCGGAAGCTCGCAGCATTGGTCCCGATAAACCCCAATTTATTACTTCCTCTCTACCAATAATGCCTACTCCCTCGACTCGTTCTAAAAAAATAGGATTTCGTGTAATAAGTTTTTGATATTCAGCAACTCTTGTTAAAAAATAATCGCAGAAATCCAAACATTTATCTATCCAACCATGAGGTAGATCGGCCGCTACTCCTCCGATACGAAAATAATTATGCATCATTCTCATACCGGTGGCAGCTTCGAATAGATCATATACTAATTCTCTTTCTCTGAAAATATAGAAAAAGGGAGTTTGTGCACCAATATCCGCCATAAAAGGACCAAGCCATAACAGATGAGAAGCTATACGACTCAACTCCAACATAATTATTCTGATATAGCTAGCTCTTTTAGGTACTTGAATATTTCCCAACTGTTCCGGTCCATTTACAGTTATTGCTTCTGTGAACATAGTAGCTAAATAATCCCAACGTGTTACATAAGGCAAATATTGTATAATTGTTCGGTTTTCCGCAATTTTTTCCATCCCTCGGTGTAAATAACCCAATATTGGTTCACAATCAATAACATCTTCACCATCTAGAGTAATGATGAGTCTAAGAACACCATGCATTGATGGGTGGTGGGGGCCCATATTGACTATCATGAGGTCTTTTCTTGTAGCTGGTATATTCATCGGTTTTTCCTCGATTCATTCTTTCATGAATTGCTGAAAACGAAAAAAAGTTCATTAAAATTCAAGATCTAATAAATCAAATAATTTAAAATGCCTCTTCAAATTAACGGGTTTTTGACTCCCGAATATCCAACCGATTAATTAATTCTTTATAACATATTCTATTTTTCTTTGACAAATAAGACAGCAGTCGTTGGCGTTTTCCCAGAATTTTACGTAAACCTCTCTGAGATAAATAGTCTTTTTTGTGTAATTCTAAATGTGAAGTAAGTCTTCGTATCCTATTGGTGAAACTAACTATTTGAAATTCAGTGGATCCTCTGTTTTCGTCTTTTTCTTCTTGTGAAATAACTGAGATGAATGGATTTTTTACCATAAAATGAAATCTTCTCGCCCCCCTCTTTTTATTTTAAGAAATTTTTATTGATAGATATCTTTATTGATCAGTAATAATAATGCCTCTCATTTTTATTTTGTATATACAAAAATATTAATTTTGTTATTAATTTATAATTTTTTTTAATAAAATTAAATTTTTATTTATTTGGATTTGAAAAGGGTATACATAAAGGATGGTTGTTTTCTGCACTCACAAAAGATAAAAATTTAGACCTAAAATAATAATATTTTGTTGATTCATTTCTAGATCAAATTGATATGTCATTGAATTAGTATCGTGTATCAGAATGGAACGATGGAATGTAAGACAATGCGTGTGTGCATCTCTTTGTCGTCATAGATCAGATATAGTATGGGAAATATAGCAAAAATGTACTATTAATGCATTTTTAATCGCGGATACATATGTACCCTTACCATACTGAAACGACTGCCATTATTGGTATTAAACCAATAACGATTCATACAAGCCAAATCTTCTAATCGATAATTGGGCCAAAGAAATAACTTAAATTTAATAAGTTTTTTTTTATAGTTTTTGCTTTTATCCAAAACTTGACTGTTTACCTTATTCCCATTACAAAATGCTGCATTTCTATGTCTATTCTCAGAATTGAAACAAATTAGAATTCTCAATTCTCTACGACGTCTAGGTGATAAAATATTTTCAGGAACAAACAAATCATAATGATTTTTATCTCTATTTCCAGTCATCTTTTGATGTTTTGTAATGGCTTCATCAGAATTCTTATCGGCATGTTTTTTTTCTCGGTATCTTTGATTAATTTGGTGTTTGCTTTTATGAACTAATGAAATACCGATGGTTTGATAGATAATAAATTTTCCATCATTTTTTATAGATAGACGAATTGGTTCAATAATCAAAATTCCCCTTTTAATCAATTCTGTAAGAGTTAAATCTTTCTGAATCATCAGAATATCCGGACTCATTTCGCCTCTTTGAATAGAGGATATAGTAATTTCTCTTGGATTTATCAGTCTAAGCAGGAGACAATATACTTTGATGTTATTGCTTATTTTTTTATTTAAAGAATCATCCCATCTCAATTGAAAATGCAAATACCTTTTTAGGAAGAAATCAAACTCCGCTTTTGTATTGATCTTGTATTGCTTTTTATTTCTATTTTTTTTCATGTACGATCCCGTATAATCTTCTTCAACATCTTTTTCTTGGTTTGAAAGAGCTGATTTAAAATCTGCTTGGACCGCGTATTCTTTTTCCCCTTGATTTCGGTTTTCTAATTCAAAAGATTTTTTTGAATTCTCCGATATTGATATAAAAGGATCCCTTTTTTTATTTCCGGCGATGCTTTTGTTTTTACTATCATTTTCATTTATATTAGAATTTAAAACTAGTAATTTAATTGGTATAACCCACGGTTTAATTTTATACGTATTATAAAGTATCCCCAATTCTGGGAAGAACCAAAATTCCATATTTGATATGGGACAACTTAGTATTTCTTCATTCATCCCCATCCAATCAAAAAGGGTTTTTTGATTGGATAGGTTGATTTCTTGATCTTGCTGAATCGTGAGATAAAAAAGACCCCTCTTATTGATTTTATCAATTATTTGATACTTATTAACCCTAGTCTTAGTATATTTATTACTGTTAGTGTCAGTATCAATATCGATCCAGGCGTCAATATCGACCTTATTTTTAAGACAAAAATGGAAAATTCTCCAATCAAAATATTTTCTATCCGGATTTATCTCCATATCTCTAATATCATCTTCTACTAGATAAGGGATAATAGGAATACCTTCCGGCATATTAAATGATTTTTGTGTATGTGTGTTGTAATTATAAAAAATATCTTGGTTATTTTTTACTTGTAATGTTGATCCATAAATATAAGAGTCCTTCTTATCTTCATAATTAATAGATTTATATGCTAAAATATCATATCTATATTGTTTTTTAAAATTATCTTTTTGATTCAGTAATGAATCTGTTTCGAAATTTTTTTCGTAGTTAATTAATCGATCCTTTTCATATAAATCACATAAATCTTTATTTTGAGACATACAGTGTTGATTGAATATATTTCGCCATTTTTGTGGTACTAATCTAGACCATTTAATATGAGATACATCACATTGATACTGACTCCTTAACCAATTTGTCCATTGATTCATTCCATAATTGCGAAGATTCTTATGTCTTAATTCGGAATGAAATAGTTCTTGTGTTACAACAAAAAAATCCTTTATTTCATTCTTAAGAAAAAGGGACATTCCGTTATATTGAAATACAGATTTTAACTTATATAAGTTAATAAGTTGAGTTTGTGATAATTTATAAAATACATATGCTTGTGAAAAGTAAGATAAGTCGCAAAAAGTCTTTGAATTCTTGTTACTAATATTAGTAAGTGACTTTTTTATAGTCGAAATAAAGGGAATTACACTTTGATTTGTTTTATCAATTCTTTCGTGATTTGCTTCATTATCGTTAATGTATTTATTAATAATTTTTTTTGTTGATTCAAGAAAAAGTTGTGTATTGATGCTAGGAATATTAATGATACATAGAAAGATATCTATGTATATCCTTTCAATGAAATATTTTATAAAATAATGTGACTTACGGATTAATCTAACATTTTGTCTTTTTAATATCTGCCAAATATTTTTTTGTGATTCTGATCCTTTATTATCATAACTTATTTTGTTAGAACTAAAATTTATATCTGGAGTTCTTTTTTTATTTTCTTTTGTAATTTTTTCTATTTGATTTATTATTGTATTTGTTCTATCAGTTAGATCTTGCATTTTTTTTTCTGTTAATGAATAATTTGTCCAACCCTGAGATATAATTTGAATCGATGATTCATGAATCATCCCATTACCAATTATCGAATCTTTTTTAGTTTCACTCAATTCATATACTTCTATTTCTCTCAATCCAAATCCAAATAATATAATTGGGTTTATTTTTGAGAGTTCTTTTATTATTTCTTTTATAAACAGAATGCTTTTAATGATCCATTTTTTTGTTTCTTTTGAGACATTTAGAAACAACTTTTTTTGTTCTTTTAAAATTCTTAGAATTATAAAACATTTCTTTTTCAATTTTTTTAATTTTTTTTTTAGTTCTTTAAAAATGGGTTCAAAAAATGAAAGTTTTTTTCTGGGAGAACCAAAAGGTAGTTCAGTTTCCATTCCAAAAACTGTTAAAAAGCAAAAATCATTTTTTTGATCCTTCTTTTTCATTGGATCATTATAAGGGGCTTGTAGTTTAGATCTGTGCCAAGGTTTAAGACTAAAAGGAAATAGGATCTTGATCTGAATACCGTCTGTTAACCAGTTTTTTGGAAATTCTTTTTCTGATAATTGAACGCCATTATAGGTACATTTAATATGCATTTCTCTATTCCAATCCTTTAAATCCTCAGACCATTCAGGAAATTGAAATAATAGTATACGGACTATA